CCAGAATTGATTTGCCTTGATGTCTAACATAATGCATCAAAAGATCCTGAAGGATCCATACATAATTCGCAAAGACTTCTTCTACAGGATGCTTTATTTTTCTATGGAAAAATATTCGTTCAAAAAAGAAAGCAAAAGAGGTTAATCGTAAATGATAAGATTGGTTGCATAGAAAAAGTAAGACAGATTCGTATTCACAAACATGAGAATTATACAGGAACAAAAAAAATATTGGATTACTCTTTGAAAAAAAAGAAATCAACTTTTTTGGAATAATAAAACTATTACAATTATAATATTCGTGAAGCAAAAGTCCTAATAAATGCAAAGAAGAGGCATCTTTTACCCAAGAACGAAGGGTTTGAACTAAGATTTGCAGATGAATCGGATAGGGTAGTATTACATCTGATACATAATTTAAATGTGTAAATTTGTCCTCTAAAAAAGGAAATATTGAATGAATTGATCGTAAATTATAATATTTTACGACTTCTCTGCTGCTCGTTAAGGAATATTCTAATCGTAGGACAAATGGGATTTCCACAATGCCTGCAACCCCCTCTGATATCATTTGATAATACAAATTCTTATTGAATCCAAAAACTTTATTTTGATTAGAATCATTATCGAAAATAATCAAATGATTCGTTTGATACATTCGAAAAATTAAACGTTTTACAATCAGTAAACTATATTTATTTTCATAACCCCTATTTTCTAACAAGTTCCATTTATTTAAACCACGATCACGAATAAATGCATACATATACTCCTGAAAGATAAGTGGGTATAGGAATTCATATTTCCCAGATCTATCGAGCTCTAAAAATCCTTCATATTTCGTCATTTGAAATTTTAACCAAAACTAGAATGGGATATATTGGGTTATCAAATGATACATAGTACGATAGAGGCAAAACAAGGTATTATATTAATAAAATAAGAGGATACCTCGGAAAAAGGTCCGATTCAAAAATGGATTCTCTATCTTCTCGTTTTTCGACCAATTGGTTTATGTTTATTCTCAGATAATAAGATGGTTAGAAATCCTTTATTTTTTCAATCCAATCGCTCTTTTGATTAAAAAAAAATATTTTTTTTCAATATACTGCCTTCTTCAATACACATTTATTATTACTACATAATGGAGATAGCTAATAGTTAGGATTCAAAATAAATCGATAATACGCTCATGAGAAAAGCCTTTCCCACATCAAGCACTAATATAGTTTTAACGTCTAATTAGATCGCGTAATCATTCAAAAATGAAGAACAGGAGCTCGTTACTTTTTCTTTTATTAGAATTGTAACCTATAGTTAGGTTCTATCCATTTATTTACTCAACCTAACTTTTAATTTATTTACTTGTTAAATAAATTTTCGTCCAAGCCAAAAATTAAAACAAGGTTTAGTCCTATAGCAAGAATGAAATCTTCTAAGAATTCTTTATTGATACGACATGCTATTTTTTCCAGTGATTCCTTTCAGGATCAGTCGCGGTCTTACAAACTCTAATGATGATATAGACGAATACTTTGCTTCATACAAATGTGTAAAAGATGCTAGCCGCACTTAAAAGCCGAGTACTCTACCGTTGAGTTAGCAACCCGAACTAAAAAAATTAGACTGTATAGATACAATCGGAATTCCAATAAAGAAAGAAATTAAATTGTATGTCACAATCAAAACATTAAAAAAAAGGCAAACAAAACTATAAAAATCTATAATCCATTTTGAATATAATAAAGATAAACCGAAGCGCGGAGATAAATAGAGTAATTTATCCACGCTCAGATTATATTTATTGGATACATTCTTGTCAATAGAAAAGGGAATGTTGATAAAAAAAAGAATACAAAAAAAAATGGAAATTTGTGAATTTACTAATATCAAAAACTAAGGATTTATATTTAGTATATTAGGTTGACACTATATATATAGAAACGACATAGAGACATAAAGATAGACCCCCCAGGTTTTTCATATCACTAGAAGAAAAGATTAAGCCTTTACTTTTGTTAGTTATTCATAGAATTCCACTCAAAAATGCCCCTGGCCGGCTAGACCTTTTTTTGTGATTTCTTTGTATCGCCAAATCATACTAATGGTTGATTCTTGTGTAATACACTTTTGATGGGCTGGAAAATTTTTGACAAATTCAAACAAGTTTTAATTTAAAACTTACTTGAATTAGATCTTTTATAGTTCCATATCAAAATATACGTAACAAAGTTGCCCTAATTTATTAATTTTAATAAAGCTAGATTCGTTCCTGCGATAAACGAATCAATACGTTCGAACTTTATCTTGTATGATTTAGCAAAAAATAAATAAAAAATAGATTTATTAATTAAATCTAACTTTTAAATATACTACTAGAATTCTAAAGAAATATTTTTTTCAATCCATATTTTGAAATAACTTGATAGTTCTAAGTTATAATATAAATGCGCCAATTTCCCACTTCCTTCTTCAAATACTAAACTAAGAACTCATACGAAATCATCAATTTCAAAATATAAATATAATTCATAGAAGACTCAGCAAAAATAATAATAAAAGTTTTTTGAATATTCTACTGTATAAACATAAGATCCTTCAAATAAAGGAAACGTTCTTCTGATTTATTATATAAATCTATCTATCATATATAAGCCTGTACTAATCTTTGACTATACTAAGTGTATAGATACACTCTGGGACGGAAGGATTCGAACCTCCGAATACCGGGACCAAAACCCGTTGCCTTACCACTTGGCCACGCCCCATTTTTTTTACACTAATAAACACTAAGATTGGTCCTAGTTATTCGTCAACTTGAATCTAAATATCTACTAAATAAAGTATATTATTGAAATAATTTTTCAATGTGTAAATATAGAATTAAACTAATGAATTTATTGCTCATTACATCTAATTCAATTAAGATATTATATATGAAAGTATGATTTATTCTTTTCACTTTTTATTTTAGAATTGAAGTTGAAGAATTTTTGATTGAGCAAGTTCAAATCAAAAAATGTTTTTTGGTCTATCTACTTTATTTATATTCTGTTAATTTTGTATAAATAATGCAACTTGTTAATAACTCAATCAAAATAAATATAATTATCCTCAAGAACAAAACGTTTATTATGCTTAATATATTAAATTTGCTTTGTCTTAATTCTAACTTTTTTTCAAGTAGTTTTTTCGCCGCCAAATTGCCCGAAGCCTACGCTTTTTTAAATCCAGTTGTAGATGTTATGCCAGTAATACCTCTTCTCTTTTTTCTCTTAGCTTTTGTTTGGCAAGCTGCTGTAAGTTTTCGATGATTTTATTAATTTTTTATTAATTAATATGTAATACTACCCTCGACTCATATTTTATTAAAAAAAATTCTAAAAATAAGATTGATAGAACTCTTGCAGTATGAACCCTTGATTCAAATAGGGGAATTCTGGTATAGCCGTGAAAAAAAAGTTCAGAACACCACACCTGACTTCATTATTCTAAACTTTTTCTCATTGGAAGACCGCTTGGAGTCTTCCAAAATGGCTAATAGTGGGTATAAAAGAAAAAAATCCCATGCTTTTTTTTCTTAATTTAGTGAGACTTTAAAAAAAGAAATATATATAAATTACTATAAAATATAGTAGGGTCCGTAGTCTAAAAAGATACGCATGGAGGATCTACTCTCTTTTTTTCCTAAAAAAACTTTTGGAGATTATGTAATGCTTACTCTAAAAATATTTGTTTACACAGTAGTGATATTTTTTGTCTCTTTATTTATCTTTGGATTCCTATCTAATGATCCGGGACGTAATCCTGGACGTGAATAAAAAAAAAATAAATAAGTTTTGCTTTTCTTGCTTGATTTTTAAATGTTCTTTAGTAGTATTTTTTCGATTTCACACCTTTAACTATTAAAAAAAAAAAGGAAATAAAAAGTTATCAAAGAAAACGGAAAGAGAGGGATTCGAACCCTCGGTACGAAAAACTCGTACACCGGATTAGCAATCCGACGCTTTAGTCCACTCAGCCATCTCTCCCCAACTCACAAAAGAAAAGACAATTACTATAATTATTTAAGTCAATGTCAATACAATATAGGGCTTGAAAAAATATTTTTCTTTAGTTTATCAGTTTATCTGTATAAAAAGTACTTTTTTTTGTCCAAAGAAAACTTTTCTTTCCCCCGGCTTGGCCTGTACCTAGCCGGGCCAGGTCTCTTTTGTTCCAATGAATGAAAAATTATTTCATTTGAAAACACAAAAACTTATTAGTGATATTGACACAATCATAAGAGAAACTGTGAATTCTTGTTCACTGCATTTTTATGTTACGACTTAAATAGTTTTGTCAAGTCATATCCGACAAAAACCTATAAGCAAAAGAGTTAGGATAAAAATGAGTATTAATCTCTCAATACGTCTTCTCGTTTACGCTATAATTTTCAGGATTTTTTTGATTCTATCTTTTGATTACGAACAATTTTTTTGTTCGACAAAAAATCGATTTATACACAATAATCGGATTGTAGCGGGTATAGTTTAGTGGTAAAAGTGTGATTCGTTCTATCAATTCCTTAATGGTTAAGGGGTCCTCCGGGGTTGATTAATATCCCATTCCGATCAAAAGTTTTATCTCGTAAAAAGGATTTGCTCCTTTACCTCTCAATGAAAGAAAAATAGAGGAAGAATATATATTATCGTGATTTGTATCCAAGAGTAAATTCTAAATTGAAAAAGTGGATTATGAAATTACGAAACATAATTTTTTTATTGGATCAATCCTTCCAATTGAATGAATATGAGTAAGGAATCCATGGAAAAAAATAAAAAATTGATTTCTTTTCTAATCGTAACTAAATCTTCAATTTTTTTTTATTGGAGAGTAAAAGGTGAAGCAAAATAGCTATTAAACAATGTCTTTGATTTACTAAAGACATCGACAAATCTTTTAGCTCGATGGAAACAAAAAGCTTTTCCTAAAGATTCTAGTAACTAGAAATAGAGAAC